TGTGTGACTCGTTGGTTTTTTAGGGTTAGGATTAAAAAAGGACCAGCCCCATAGTATGAACTAATAACCAACTCATCACTTCGTATTATCTGGATATAAAGAACCAGTCAAGATATGATAAATCAGTCATATCTTTGTAGCAACTGAAATTTTTTTTTGCATAAACTTTAATTAGAAGTTGTAAAACAAAATGAAAGAAGTAAAGGTGTGGATAAATGGAAGGATGAGAGAAAGAGAGAAAAAGAATATCAATGATATAGAATTCCAATATGTAAGGTCTACGAGTCATCTCATAAAAGACAGTGTAATAAAGCATCAATACTAATTGATTCATCCATAATTAAATATTAAATGAATCAAGAAAAAAATAAAGAGCTTGGAGCCAATAAAGACTAAGAAGATTGACTCAGGAACAAATTGGATTATGAGCTCCATTGTAGAATTCGGACCTAATCATTAAGTACGAAGCGATGGGAACGATGGAACCTGTGCATGCAAAAGATTTTATTGAAAAAATGAATCTTAATGATTCACTAGTCGGGATGGCGAAATGAACCGGAGATTAATTCATCTATTGGGAGAAGTCACGAACGAGCCCTACAAATGAAATAGAGATTGAAAGAGTAAATATTCGCCCGCGAAAACTTTTTTTTTAGTTGCTAAACTTGGATAAAGGACAAAACAAAATAAAGATTTTTTAGAACGTTCTAAAAAAAAAACTATTTTTTACAAAAAATGTTAATCATTTCAATTAAATGTTTTTAATCCTTTTATTCGTGAGGAGCTGGATGAGAAGAAACTCTCACGTCCGGTTCTGTAGTAGAGATGGAATTGTGAAACAACCATCAACTATAACCCCAAAAGAACTAGATTCCGTAAACAACATAGAGGAAGAATGAAGGGAATATCTTATCGAGGTAATCATATTTGTTTCGGTAAATATGCTCTTCAGGCACTTGAACCTGCTTGGATCACATCTAGACAAATCGAAGCAGGTCGACGAGCAATGACACGAAATGCACGCCGTGGTGGAAAAATATGGGTCCGTATATTTCCAGACAAACCGGTTACAGTAAGACCCGCTGAAACACGTATGGGTTCGGGAAAGGGATCCCCTGAATATTGGGTAGCTGTTGTTAAACCAGGTCGAATACTATACGAAATGGGTGGAGTAACCGAAAATATAGCTAGAAGGGCTATTTCAATAGCAGCATCCAAAATGCCTATACGAACTCAATTCATTATTTCAGGATAAAAATGTAGAACCAACAGAAATGAATCTTGGGGATGAAAGTTTCTTTTTTTGGACAAAAAATATTCCTTTTTTTTCTTCATCCTTTGCATTGGAAGAATAGACTAAAAAATTGATATGATTCAACCTCAGACCCATTTAAATGTAGCAGATAACAGCGGGGCTCGAGAATTGATGTGTATTCGAATCATAGGAGCTAGCAATCGTCGATATGCTCATATTGGTGACGTTATTGTTGCTGTGATCAAAGAAGCAGTACCAAATATGCCCCTAGAAAAATCAGAAGTAGTCAGAGCTGTAATTGTTCGTACCTGTAAAGAACTTAAACGTGACAGCGGTATGATAATACGATATGATGACAATGCTGCAGTTGTGATTGATCAAGAAGGAAATCCAAAAGGAACTAGAATTTTTGGTGCGATCCCCCGGGAATTGAGACAATTCAATTTTACTAAAATAGTTTCATTAGCTCCCGAGGTATTATAAAATGAGATCACTGATATGTTTATAGTGGGTATTTGAAAGAAATAGATTAAGAACTAGATTAAGAACTAGATTAATTAGTAGATTGTGTCTCACGCATATACCTTTAATAATTCATATTCATAAAACAAATTAAGTAAAAAAAAAAAAAAAAGAAAAACATGTTGATTATATCCAATTTTGGGGCACCCATAATTTTAGTTCACCATGGGTAGGGACACTATTGCTGAGATAATAACCTCGATACGAAATGCTGATATGGATAGAAAAAGAGTGGTTCGCATCGCATCTACTAATATTACCGAAAATATTGTGAAAATACTTTTCCGAGAAGGTTTTATTGAAAACGTTAGAAAACATCGAGAAAAAAACAAATCTTTTTTGGTTTTAAACCTGCGGCATAGAAGGAATAGGAAAAGACTCTATAGAAATTTTTTAAATTTAAAACGGATCAGTCGACCCGGTCTACGAATCTATTCTAACTCTCAACGAATTCCTAGAATTTTAGGTGGGATGGGGATTGTAATTCTTTCTACTTCTCGAGGTATAATGACAGACCGAGAGGCTCGACTCGAAGGAATCGGCGGAGAAATTTTGTGTTATATATGGTAATCCTTTTAATATCCAAATTGGATCCGAAACTTCTTCCTATTTCTAAAAAAAAGAAAAGGGACGAGTTGTCTAATATCGTTCCTCCTCCATTAGTTGATACTTCAAGGAGGCTTTACCTGGAATGAAAGAACAAAAATGGATTCATGAAGGTTTAATTACTGAATCGCTTCCCAATGGTATGTTCCGGGTTCGGTTAGATAATGAAGATCTGATCCTGGGTTATGTTTCAGGAAAGATCCGGCGTAGTTTTATACGGATACTGCCAGGAGATAGAGTCAAAATTGAAGTAAGTCGTTATGATTCAACCAGAGGACGTATAATTTATCGACTCCGCAACAAGGATTGGAAGGATTAGGTGGTTTTTATTCAATATGATTCGAGATGAAAAATTGCAAGAAACTTATTTTCTTCCAAGAAGTAGATTCAGAATTAAGATAAGGAATGACAAATATGAAAATAAGAGCTTCTGTTCGTAAAATTTGTGAAAAATGTCGCCTAATCCGTAGGCGGGGGCGCATTATAGTAATTTGTTCCAACCCGAGACATAAACAAAGACAAGGATAATCAGACTCACTAAAGGACTCGATGTAAAAATAAGGAATCTGTTTTGACATGAAATGGATATATCCATATATCTCTGACTCATATTTATGAGATGATAAAATATGGCAAAAGCTATACCGAGAATTGGTTCACGTAGAAATGGACGTATTGGTTCACGTAAGAGTGCACGTAGAATACCAAAGGGGGTTATTCATGTTCAAGCAAGTTTCAATAATACCATTGTCACGGTTACAGATGTACGGGGTCGGGTGGTTTCTTGGTCCTCAGCGGGTACTTGTGGATTCAAGGGTACGAGAAGAGGGACACCCTTTGCCGCTCAAACTGCAGCAGCAAATGCTATTCGTACAGTAGTAGATCAAGGTATGCAACGAGCAGAAGTCATGATAAAAGGTCCCGGTCTCGGAAGAGACGCAGCATTACGAGCTATTCGTAGAAGTGGTATACTATTAACTTTCGTACGGGATGTAACCCCTATGCCACATAATGGTTGCAGACCCCCGAAAAAAAGACGTGTGTAGAAATAAACATTGAAGAAATTTCAAGAGAAACAAGAGAAATAAATGATTCAATCAAATCAAATAATATTACTATGGTTCGAGAGAAAGTAACAGTATCTACTCGGACACTACAGTGGAAGTGTGTTGAATCAAGAGAAGACAGTAAACGTCTTTATTATGGACGCTTTATTCTGTCTCCACTTATGAAAGGTCAAGCCGACACAATAGGCATTGCGATGCGAAGAGCTTTACTTGGAGAAATAGAAGGAACATGTATCACACGTGTAAAATCTGAGAACGTCCCACATGAATATTCTACCATAGCGGGTATTCAAGAATCGGTCCATGAAATTTTAATGAATTTAAAAGAAATTGTATTGAGAAGTAATCTATATGGAACTTGTGACGCGTCTATTTGTGTCAGAGGTCCAGGATATGTAACTGCTCAAGATATCATCTTACCACCTTATGTAGAAATCGTTGATAATACACAACATATAGCTAGCTTGACAGAACCAATTGATTTGTGTATTGGATTACAAATCAAGAGAAATCGCGGATATCTTATCAAAATGCCACATAACTTTCAAGATGGAAGTTATCCTATAGATGCTGTATTCATGCCTGTTCGAAATGCGAATCATAGTATTCATTCTTATGGGAATGGGAATGAAAAACAAGAGATACTCTTTCTCGAAATATGGACAAATGGGAGTTTAACTCCGAAAGAAGCACTTCATGAAGCCTGCCGGAATTTGATTGATTTATTTATTCCCTTTTTACATAAGGAAGAAGAAAACTTACCTTTAGAGGACAATCAACACACGGTTCCTTTATCCCCTCTTACCTTTCACGATAAATTGGATAAACTCAGAAAAAACAAAAAAAAAATAGCATTGAAATCGATTTTTATTGACCAATCAGAATTCTCTCCCAGGGTCTATAATTGCCTCAAAAGGTCCAATATATATACATTATTGGACCTTTTGAATAACAGTCCGGAAGATCTCATGAAAATTGAACATTTGCGCCTAGAAGATATAAAACAGATATTGGTCATTCTAGAAAAACATTTCGCAATTGATTTACCAAAAAAGAAGTTTTAAATCTATTGGATTTTTTTTTCGTCTTTTTTTTTTTTCATTAAGATGAAAATAGGTTTTGAATCTTTAGCACAATTCATATATTCGAAAGAAATTCAGAATTGAATAGATGTATCTAGGGAGAATTCGCTTTCAAGCGACTATTCCCTAGATACACACGTCGTGTTATTTCACAATTGAATCAAATTAAAAAAGACCTAAAGTTAGGGATTTATCAATAGGTAATGTTGCACCAATACCCAACCAAAGAGCGACTGCAGTACCAATCAAAAAGACGGTTGTCGCTACTGGACGACGAAATGGATTTTGGAATTTATTAACATTCTCTAAAAAGGGTACTGTTAATAATCCCGCAGGTACTGAAACCATTAAAAGAACACCCAATAATTTATTGGGCACTGTACGAAGTATTTGAAATACGGGAAAGAAATACCATTCAGGTAATATTTCCAAAGGGGTTGCAAACGGATCTGCCGGTTCACCAATCAT